ATCCGCAAACCATCACCCATTAATACAATACCAACATTATTTGATTCCAAATTCAGAGCAATGCCTATTGTACCCTCTTCAAATTCTACTAATTCGCCCGCCATTACGTCATCAAGACCATGAATACGAGCAATGCCATCGCCTACTTGAAGTACGGTACCGGTATTTACAATCTTTACTTCTCTATTATATTGCTTAATACGTTCGCGTATAATATTACTAATTTCGTCGGCTCGAATGGTTACCATGCGTCTTTCTTAATTCTAATTAGAAAATAAAAAGAAAAAATAATGCCTATAGGAGACAGTAGAAGGATTAATTAGTTATTTCTTGCATTGCCCCCAATATGCCAATATTAACACTGATGGTACGTAAATGTAACTCATTGTTTAAACAACTATTCAGAGTTCCTAAAGCTCCTTGTAAGGCTTGTTGTAAAACCCATTGTTGGACTTGATTACTCGCCCTTTGTTGTTCAAAACGAAGAGTTTCCTTGTTGTTATTTTCTTGTTGTTCCAAAGTCGTATAAATGGAATTAATCAAATTCAATTTGTCCCGTTCTATCGCAGAGTATTCATTCACTCGATACTGATCTGCGTCTATTTCTACTTTACGTAAGCGAGCCCGGGCTTTTTCCAACTGTTCAATGGCGCCCTCGCGTAATTCTTCTGAATTTCGAATAGTATTCAAGATTCTCTGCTTTCGATTATCTAATAAATCACTTAATGAAAGTAGATTATTTCCATTCCTTTCAAAATTTCCATGATCCCTTCCCGAACCAAACATGAATCTTTCGATTCATTTGGCTCTCACGCTCAATTACTTCAATTATGTATTTTGTATGGTACATTCATATATCTTTTTTTGAATGTAATGAGCCTATCCTCTATTCTCTATTCTCTCGTCATATTCAAAAAGAAAAAATTTTTGAAAGGAATCACGAATCCAAGACAAAAAGATTCGGAGGACTCTTCTGACCAAACAAAAACTATGTAATTGTCAGCAAAGTTGTTTAGTTTTCTTTTTGCAATCCAAAAACGGTTTCTTACTTTAAGACACAATAATAGATAGGTTGTCCATTCAGCATTGTCTAAAAAGGGAATCAAATCCAATAAGTAGTTTCAATCAGTTTATCGATATGAGTGTTCTATAGCAATAAAATGATTTTTTTGAAGTCATCTATATATTTATATATATATGAATATAGGGGTAGAAAGAATACCATGCTCCGTCTGGACTTCAAATGATTTAGCTTTAACCATGTTACTGATCCCACATTATTAGGTGATAGAGAATCAAAGTCTATTGACCAATGAATTACGAAATGCTATGGTTCTTCCCTATGATTTCTGAATTTTTTCATTTATTTAGAAGGAATTCGCAAGTTCATGCACCTTTCGTTCCTAGTTCTAACGAAAAAAGTACAGCTGGTTGGATCCAGCCTATTCTTGAAAGAAACAACTCGCACACACTCCCTTTCCAAAAAAGATCAATACCCCAATCACTACACTTAGATTTATTGGATTTGTTGCTAAAATATCGGTATTAAACCCGAAACTCCCGGCGAATGGCCAGTGGCCTAAAGAAAGGAAAGCATCGGTTACATTTTTCATATGATCTCCTCTTATAGATAGACTCAAAAATCGAACAGAAGTCTTTTTGTATCACTTTGTATCACTTCGCCCCCTTTCTATGGGGGGATCTTGGTTGGGTACTGACGCAACTAATCAAGAGGATAATCATTCTTATTTTCCCATTTCGTCCTATTTCGAAATCGACTCGAAAATCGATTTGATTTTCGAATCAATTCTGAATTCCCCGCTGCAACCCTTCCTAAAAAGGGCCTTTTTGGACTACAAAGGGGAAGGCTGAAAGCGAGTCGGCATACTAACTCCTCATCTGCAAATCAGCCCTTCCCGTGGGTTATTTTTTCAACGAATGAGGAATTGTAAGAATGAAATCTTGATAGAATTTGAAAAAGCAAAGCCGAAGGAAAAGGCAATCCAAAATGAAAAAAAAAGGTTTTCATATTTCTAAGATTAAACAAAAGGATTCGCAAATAAAAGGGCTAATGCGACAACCAGGCCATAAATTGTTAAAGCTTCCATAAAAGCTAGACTAAGTAACAAAGTACCTCGTATTTTCCCCTCCGCCTCCGGCTGTCTTGCGATACCTTCTACTGCTTGGCCCGCAGCAGTACCTTGACCAACTCCAGGTCCAATAGAAGCAAGCCCTACAGCCAATCCAGCAGCAATAACGGAAGCGGCAGAAATCAGTGGATTCATGATAAGTTCCTCGTCCCAAAAAAAGAAATGGTTAATGATACACTCACCCAATGAATTATGATTTAATTCTTCCCTCGCTACGATTCAGCCAGTCGAAATAACTACGAACTTCGCATAGGAGACTCTCCGCATAAATTCACATTGGGAGGTCCAATTAGATCGATCGTTAATTCCTATCGAACTAGCTAATATACCATATACACGTATTTCTTTCCTAATGGAAACCAACCCTTCATCCATCTTAGAGCCAATCGGATTTGAGAATCATTCGTCGAAACAGCCACAAGAGTTGGCTTAGCGCCATTCAATTTGATCCCCTCTTCGAACCAGCCCATTTTTGATTTTTTAGAAATTCCGTTTTTGTAAATTCTTCTTTCCCGCTCTTTATCATGATCCTGCGTGGATACAATCAAAAAGGACAAATTGATTCGTACCGACTCATTGCGTAAAAAGTGATTAATCAAAGTTCATTCCATTTCGTATTTATTACAAATTTTTGGGCCCCTCGTTGAATCAAATCAATTGAAAAGGAAATCATTCTAGTTGACGATTGGGATTGGTCAACCCATAGAAAAAATATTCATTGAAGGGAGATATCGATATAAGTGGACCAAAGGCTAATTTTTGGCAAAAGATCTTTTCGATCTCTTTCCTTTTTTTTACAATTCTCTGTTCAATAGCCTAATCTTTTTTGCTATTACTCTAAATCGTATATAGTGTAGGTATAGATATTGTTTTTTCAAAGTCGATTAGTTTGAGCCGCGCCTATATTGCCTTCGTCGAAGCTAAAAAAGACTCTTTCAAAAACTAGTCAATGGTGGCCCTCCATGGATTCACCTATATAAGCCGCGGCTAAAGTTGCAAAAATAAGAGCTTGGATACCACTTGTAAATAATCCAAGGAACATGACAGGGATAGGAACCACTAAAGGTACTAACGAAACAAGAACAACAACTACTAATTCATCAGCTAATATATTTCCAAACAGGCGAAAACTAAGTGATAAGGGCTTTGTGAAATCTTCTAAGATGTTAATAGGTAAAAGGATTGGAGTTGGTTGAATATATTTCCCGAAATAAGCTAACCCTTTTTTAGTAAGACCCGCATAGAAATATGCCACTGACGTGAGTAAAGCCAAAGCAACCGTAGTATTTATATCATTCGTGGGTGCGGCTAACTCCCCCTGAGGTAATTGTATGATTTTCCAAGGTAAAAGAGCGCCCGACCAATTAGAAACAAAAATAAAGAGAAACATAGTTCCAATAAAAGGAACCCAAGGACCGTATTCTTCTCCAATTTGAGTTTGACTCACATCTCGAATGAATTCAAGGACATATTCGAAGAAATTCTGAACGCCGGTCGGAATGGTTTGTGGTTTCCGAACAGCTAGCGCAGCGGAACCTAATAAGATAGCAATTACAACCCAAGAAGTAATCAGTACTTGGCCGTGAACTTGGAAACCCCCGATTTTCCAATAGAAATGTTGGCCTACTTCCACACCGGATATCTCGTATAACCCTTTTAGTATGTTGGTGGAACCTGATAAAAGATTCATATTGCTCTCTGACAAAAAGAAAACTTTAAACGCAATTATTTTGATTCAACCATCTTTTTCTTGACTTAACTACTTGAATCGTATATTTGGAATACCAACTAATCACACTCTATGCCCAGTTCTTTTTATCTCGTTTTTGAGATTCAGAAATAGTAAGCGATTCGATAAATCTATGAGGGTTCCGAAACGACATAAGTTCTTTTTCTTCTTATTAATTACGGATTTATTAGAGACTCAGAACGGCCCTCACGAATTGCGAATACTAATTTGTTAAGAATAAATCGGAGGGAAGAGATAGAATCATCATTCGCTGGAATCGAAATATCTGCGAGATTGGGGTCACAATTTGTATCGATTAAACAAATTGTTGGAATTCCTAAAGTGATACATTCCCGAAGGGCCGTATATTCTTCGTGCTGATCAACGATGATTACAATATCGGGTAAGTCTGTCATATATTTAATCCCGCCAAGATATCTTTGCAAGTGAGATAATTGTCTTTTCAAGATGGCCGCATCTCTTTTTGGAAGACGATCCAATCTTCCTGTTTTTTGTTTGGTTCTCAAGTCTCTAAACTTCTGAAGTCTCGTTTCTGTAGTCGACCAATTCGTTAACATCCCGCTGAGCCATTTTTTATTAACATAATGACACCGAGCCCTTATTGCAGCCCGTAATACTGAATCAGCTGCTTTTTTTTTAGTGCCAACAATTAAGAATTGTTTTTTCCTACTGGCTGCATCAAAAACCAAATCACAAGTTTCTGATAAAAAACGAGCAGTTTTAATAAGATTTGTAATATGCCTACCTTTACGCTTTGCAGAGATATAAGGTGCCATTTTAGGATTCCATTTTCGAATATCATGGCCAAAATGAACTCCCGCTTCCATCATCTCTTCCAAATTTATGTTCCAATATCTTCTTGTCATTTCTCCCCACACTCCTCCCTCTTTTTGTTTGTTGAAAAAAAAAAAAAAGAGACGAGGTACCCTGAAAAAAAAGTGTTCCGATGGAACCTTCCCTTCTACCAGAGATTGGCCCGAAAGACAGGGCCAAGCCGTTCTTCTTTTCTATTCGTTATTATTTTGATTACTCTTACCAAATCAAATGACTGGATCAAATCCAAATATCGATCCTTTTAAACTCAAAAGGGCGAATCTGCTCTTAGGAATCATTAAATACTAGAAATGATTGTTCTGATGTATCGTGGAAATTCTTTGAAAGGAAAGAATCAAATAAGGTTTTGTGGTGAACTAAAATATCTCTCATTTCCCCCTCGAATAGATTCTTTTCCAAGGGAAGATGCTTATGTTGCTTTGGAGGGTGCACTAATCCTTTGCCTTTGAATCCAGTACCAACCGGTATCATTCCCCCCAGAACAACGTTCTCTTTCAGGCCTTTCAACCAATCGATACGACCCCGGAGAGCCGCTTTTGCTAAAACTCGAGCAGTTTCCTGAAAACTCGCTTCAGATATGAAACTTTGAGTATTCAGAGACGCTCTGGTTATTCCCAATAAGACAGCTCGGTAACAGATCGCTTCTTCCAAAGCGCGTCCCATTCGTTCCGCTCGCAACAATCCAACGAGTTCTCCGGGTAAAAAAACATTAGACAGTCCGTCTTCTGAAACCAACACTTTGGAGGTTATTTGACGGACAATAATTTCGATATGCCTATTATGTATCTGCACGCCCTGGGATCGATAAACCTTTTGGATCTTATTAACTAAAAAGATACGACTTTGCACTATAGTTAGCTCAGCACCAATCAAGAATCCCCAAGGAATTCCAAGAATTCTTATTATACATTTGTTCCAACCCTCCACCCTCTTTTTGAGATTCATTGATATTGAAGCAATTGAACGCACTTCTAACACCTGTTCCACTTTTGGAAGACCTTGCGTTATATCACCAGATCTTGATTTTTCATAGATAAATGTAACTAATGTATCTCCTTTAGAAAGCATTTTCCCATAATGACCACGCACAGTTGCCCCTGGGGTAGCCAAAAAGGGCTTAGCGGATCGTATTATTACAGAGTCAACTTGAACAATTAGAACTTGACCCGATTTTAGATGCGGTCCTTTTTTGGCTATCCGTACATTTTCACAAATAAACTGCCCAAGACTAATGATTGTAGATGACTTTTCACAACAAGTGTAGTGCAAAAAATCCCAATTTAAATCAAATGGATTCAAAATGATGTTCTTGCGCGGATCGGGCTTCACAATTTTCCCATTTTCATCCATTAAAAAATATTGAAGTACTTGAAAAGTCGGTTTCAAATTGTCAAGTTGGAAATAGTTAGTTACCAAGATCGGATTAGAAGTTATTAAATGTGAAAATGAATAAAAATTCGCAATTTGAAGGCCTGTTCCTAAAGGACCCAACAATTTCCTAGTTGAAATTGGGGGGTCCTTGTGACTGAATTCTTTTATCACATCAGGAGACTTTACATCGTTGAATGGACCTAGTCGCGAACAAGAACAATTGGATGCTGACAAAATTATCAAAGATTGGCATTCCTTATTTTGATTCAACAACGTATGGATAGTTCCTTGATGTTGGGTAAGGGATTCTCGAATCCTTGCTCTGGAATAGGAATAAATGGAAGAAAAGGGGTTGATCCTGGTGCAATCTGATTCACTCTCGGAGATCAACCCTGAACCCGATAGATCAGTCCTTTTGATAGTATACGAAATAGGCGATTTTGCTAAGTCGATTCTTAGAAAATCTTGAATCAAACCATTTGTCCTTATTTCAACAAAGGAAGCACGGGCCTCGTCGCTAGAAGAACTTTTTTTGTCTTGGTCCCAATTCAATACTAAACAAGTCCGAACTAATTGAATACCTGTCTCCGAACTTGTCCGAATTAGCGTGCCGTTTCCATAAAAGATATAATTGACAATGTGAAGTTGTACATTATCCCTTTCTTGCAGTATATCCGGGGGTAAAAGTCTTACTAAATTTATCCCATCCGTTATTTCATATGTGATTACAGGTCGAACTAAAACAAAATAGTTTCTCTTGTTAAGTGTGAGCCGTTGGATATAGAGCCATTTTTTGTTTTCCTTGGAATTTCTCTTTCCTGTTCTTGGTGGTATCAAAACGCCACTATGTTGGGAGATCCTTGCTGTCTTTCCAGGAAAATGGATCTCTCCAGAAAAGATTCGAAGTTCAATTCTTTTTTTTTTTCTCTCCACTCGGACTAACCCGCCTACTCGGCTTCTTGTCTTTAAAGTGATTGGTGTATCTCCTCTAATAATACTATTGTTTCGTACCAGTATCAAAGAAGATTCGGGTAAGAGATGCACTTCCTCGGGAATAAAAAAAAATCGATCGACTTTTATTGGGTCTTTTGGCTTTAATTCCGTGACTCCCCCATACTCAATGAAATCCTCTTTTTTAACGATTGACTGCATTTCGATTGTTTCATATTTAGTAATTCCCGAGTGCTTTCGTCTATATTGCGGATCATCGAAATATGCAAGAATACTGTTTTTACGGAAAATCCCATTGCTCGGTATTTCAATTGAGATCCCCAAAGAGGGTGTTAGTTCATTCTCGCGTTCTTGAATCGCTTGGAGTGGGATGATGAATCTATTCCTTCGCCGCTTTGCCAATAAATCAGAATTCTCGTCGAGAATGGCCGTATATCTGAGATT